CACATGAGTCACTGGGCATGCCAGTTTGATGTATCCCATTTTGTACCTTCGTATCCGAGAATCAACAAATTCCACCCCGCATTCTTCACAAGATTTCGGGTCTTCTTTTTCAGACCCAATAACTCGATAATTTCCACAAGCACAAATCCAACTTTTTATGGGTCCAGAAATTCTTTCACAAAACAATCCATCTTTCTCCGGTTTATTGGTTTTATAATGAAAAGTATAGGGTTTTTTCACCTCTCCAACTATCTCTCCATTGGGTAGAATTTTTTTTGCCCAAGCCCTTATTTGTTGAGGAGAAACTGGTCCAATTCGAAGTTGTTGATGTTTATACTGGTCGATCATAGAATACAAATTCTGATTCATTGAGATCAAGCTTCCTTCCTATTCATCTGGAAGTTCTTTTCAGATACAAGGAAATGATTCAATTCCAGGGCCAAAGATCGTAGTTCTCGAACGAGCAATCGAAAAGATTCTGGAGCACCCTCTGGGTTAGGTACTGTTGCTCCAATAATCGTAGCACCAAGTACTTCTTGACGAGCTCTAATATGATCAGATTTATAAGTAAGCATCTCTTGTAAAATATGAGCAACACCAAATCCCTCTAGAGCCCAAACTTCCATTTCTCCAACTCTTTGCCCCCCTTGTTTTGCCCTTCCTCTAAGGGGTTGTTGTGTAACAAGTGCGTAATGTCCACTGGAACGTCCATGGATTTTATCATCAACTTGATGAATTAATTTTAGGATATAGGACTTTCCTATTAGAACAGGTTGTTCAAAAAGATCTCCTGTTCTTCCATCAAATATTCTGCTTTTTCCCGGATATTCGGGTTCAAATACCCATGGATTTTTTGTTTGCTTACTGGCTTCATATAATTCAGAAAACACTAGTTTTCTTGAGGCCTCTTGTTCATATCTCTCATCAAAGGGCGCTATTCTATAATGTTTCTTTAGCAGATCCCCCGCTAACCCGAGCGAACATTCAAATATCTGTCCCACATTCATTCGTGAGGGAACTCCTAATGGGTTGAATACAATATCAACGGGCGTTCCATTTTGCAAATAGGGCATATCTTGTCTAGACAAAATCTTAGAAATTATACCCTTATTCCCATGCCTTCCAGCCACTTTATCACCTACTTTGATTTCACGTTTCTGTGAAATATATACACGAATACTTTCTGAATTATAATTGGAACCCCCCTTTCTATGAATCCATCTCACATCAATAACTCGACCCCTTCCACCTATAGGTAATCTTAGAGAAGTTTCTTTTGAAGTGGATACCTGAATGCCAAGTATAGCTCGTAATAATCTATCCTCCGGGGCATATGACAATTCATTCGCTGCCTGAGGTGTTAATTTACCTACTAAGATATCACCTGTTTCTATCCAAGATCCCAGGATCACAATTCCATTTCTGTCTAAATGTCGGAGTAAATGAGCCTCTAAATGCGGGATCTCCTTAGTGATTCTTTCAGGACCTTGGCTTGTTACATGAGTATGAATTTCATATTTTCGGATGTGAAAAGAAGTATAAATTTCTTCATAGACCAGACGTTCGCTAATTAGTACTGCGTCTTCAAAATTGTAACCTTCCCATGGCATATAAGCTACTAATAAATTTTTCCCTAAAGCGAGTTCCCCACCAGCTGTAGCCGCACCGCCCGCTAGAATTTGTCCCTTTTTAAAGTATTTACCCCACCGAACCTGAGTTTTTTGATGCATACAAGTATTTTTGTTGGAACATTGATACATAACTAATGGAATGCTTAGAGTATCCCCATTACTTGAGAAAACGATCTTGTGAGTATCAGTAGAAATTATTTTTCCCTTGCGTTTGGCTATAGCTGAAATCCCCGAATCTAGAGCCGTTTGGCCTTCCAACCCAGTTCCTACAATGCACTTCTCGGACCGAGAAAGAGGAACTGCTTGGCGCTGCATATTAGAACTCATTAAAGCTCGATTCGCATCATTATGCTCGATAAAAGGAATGAGGGAAGCTCCAATAGAAAAATATTGGAAGGGAAAAATGCTTCTAAGATGAATCTCTTCCCATGCAATAGTCAGGAATTCTTGACGATATCGAGCTGGAACAATCTGTTGTTCTTGAATACCCCAATTCAAGGCCAAAGAATTTCCTGCTGCTACCATATAATATTCATCTCTATTTGGTGATAAATAAAAAATCTGTGCCTCTTTTGATCTCTCAGATAATTCATAAAAAGGACTCTCTATGGATCCCCAATAACCAACCTTCACATGAATAGCTAATGAACCAATAAGTCCAACATTGATTCCTTCGGACGTGTCAATTGGACAAATACGTCCATAGTGGCTCGGGTGAATATCTCGTATCCGAAAACTAGCAGTTCGCCCCGTCAATCCTCCAGGACCCAAATAACTCCATTTTCGCCCATGAACAATTTGTGTCAACGGATTAGTTCGATCCAAAACTTGAGATAAAGGGTGTAGGCCAAAAAACGATTCATAAGTAGTTGTTAATGAAGTTGAAGTTACCAAATTTTGAGGAGTCGGTATCAATTTATGTCTGATTGCTCCACATATAGTTCCTCGAACCGCATTTTCTAAACGAGCAAGAGCCAATCCGAATTGATCCTGTAATAGATCTGCTACAGAACGAATACGTTTATTTTTCAAGTGATTCATATCGTCAAGTGTACCCATTCCCAATTTCATTCCAATCAAATAATCCACAGCAGCTAATAGATCTCGCGGTAACAAAAATGTATTGTTTTGGGATATATCAAGATTCAGCCTCCGGTTCATATTTCGTCGACCAATCTTTCCTAATTCACATCTTTGTTGAAAGAATTTCTTTTGTAATTCCTTACATAAGGACTCAGAAAATACCGGATCCCCCCCTACACAGGCAAATTGTTGATAAAACTCCAAAATAGCATTTTCTTTTGACCCAATCTTTTTTTTCTCTTTATCATTCGGGAAAGACAAGAAAATTTCAGGGTAACAAACATTATCTATAATTTCTCTTATATTTAAACCCATAGCTGATGATAGAACTAGAATAGATATTTTTTGTTTTCTACTTACACGGGCCCATATCCTTGTTTTTTTATCAATTTCTAATTCCGACCTTCCCCCCCAATCCGATATTATAGTACTGGTATAGACAGAAATTCCGTTATGTTCCAATTCTGAACGGTAGTAAATACCGGGACTTTGCAATATTTGGTTGATCACAATTCGGTATATTCCATTTACTATAGAGGTTCCAAAAGAATTCATTATAGGGATGTTTCCAATAAAAACAGTTTGTTCTTGCATATTCCTACCGTTTTTCCAAATTAAGACCGCGGGTACATATAATTCAGAAGAATATGTGAGTGATTCATACACAGCATCCCTTTCTTTTATCAAGGGCTCTACCAATTTATATGTTTCCACAAATAATTGAAATTCAATTTCTTGATCTCTATCTTCAATTTTTTGAAACTTTTTCAATTCTTCCGTCAAGCCCCGATTAATGAACCTACAAAATCCCTCAAATTGTATCTGACTAAATCCAGGTATTGTGGACATTCCCTCATTTCCATTCTGGAGCATCTTAATCTGAAGTTTCCTTTTTATTGAAAAAATCCCATTATTCTTATTGGCTTGGCTCACTATTTATCGAACCATACCGATCGGTCTAGCAATGATGGAATGGATATTCTTGTTACTGAATCACATAAAATTTTAGCCAACTCCATCCATATATATCATACGTATGAACGGAAGCAAGACAGAGAAAAGGAAGGCATTTTCGACGCAAGTTCAAATTTGAGCCAAATACAAATAGAAAGAAATGGAAATTGATAAAGCATTCCTGGGAAAAAATTATGTCACATAGAGTCTTTTATCGGATATCAAAATTGATCCAATTTCTACCTAATTTCTATTTCTTTTATTATGATATTATGATCAGAGTACAGGGTAAAAAAAAGAAAAAATAAATGAATTCTGGATTCAATTTGCTCTCTATGAATGAGATAAAAAGAAAATAAAAAGAATAAGGAACAGCATAGAGTTTCTCTTTTTTTAGCACATGCAATTGAATGTTCAAAAGGGAATTAGCCAATCTTTTTTTATAGTAGAATTTCTAAAATAGAATGAAATTGCATACGTAATAGTCATAGGAATAATTTTTAGGAAGTACATGCCGATATAGCTATCTAGCTATCCGTATATCACATCTTTTATCATAATTGAACTTGATACAACATAGGTTAGGTCAAACTCTATCTTAATGTCTATTTTCTCTTCATATTGAATGAAAAATGAAAGCACGATGATCCTAGGGATATGTGCATAAAAAATAGACCCGGGTTAGGTATCCCGCATATAAAAATAAAAATTATAAAAATTTATATTCTGGGGTTTACATATACACATATATTTTCTTATAATTTATAATTATTCGTCGTAATTTTGCATCCATTAAGGGAATACAAATGGAGATACAAATTTCAGAGCTGTTCGCTAATTCAAAGTAAGAAAAGTAAGTAAGAGTAACTAAAGAGTAATAAAGAAAAAGAAATAGTTAAGGTAAGTTTTTAAGCAACGCATTTTTTGAGATACAATCAATTTAAGAATTAAAGAAAAGAATATAAAAAATATCTAATAAAAAGATAAAAAGAGTAATTATTTTTTGGAAAGGGATAAGTACAATGGGATTCAAGATCCAAAAAGAAAAGAAAATAAGAAAGGAAAAAATTCAAATAAAAATGAGAAGAGGAATAGAATATAAGAATTCAGAATAGAGAGAAAAATTCTCTCTATTTTGGATGGATTTTGGCGGCATGGCCAAGTGGTAAGGCGGGGGACTGCAAATCCTTTATCCCCAGTTCGAATCTGGGTGTCGCCTGATCAACAAAAAACAACTTGGACTTTATTAATCCTGTTGATCAAACTTAACGAATTCTTGCCCCGCAAAAGCATAGGCAAGGAACTAGGTCTGTCGATACTTTATTTTGAGAA